GATTCGATTTGCCCCAAAGATACGAAGTAACAAAAATCCGGAATCTCTTCTTTGTGATGATAATGCCAAAAATCTCAAGTTGGCTCATCCGTCTTTCTTTATGTTGATCGTTACAGGCCTCTTGAATCTTCTCTTCCCTATTTATTTATTTTTTTATTTGGTATTTGATTTGTTGTTTTTTGTGCGTAATGCAGATTAACAATAGTTTTGCTATTGATAGGAATTCCCTTGTTGAGACCCTATGAATCAATTGAAACCTCAGATTCATACTAGAACCACGATGATTTAATCAAGCAAAGCCTCAAGCTAAACTCAAAGGTTCTCTGAGTAAGAACCGTTTGATGATCACTTATTCAATGAATGGATGTAATGACTCAACAAAATCTAGAGAAACATTTGTCCTTTGTTCAAACTGAAAGAAGAAAAATCGTTTGATTTAGGAAATACCTATTTGAATTTTTTTTTGAGTCCGGTTGCGAAGTCTGAATAGTAAATAGTAGGTATGAATCATAGTTCAAATATTTCTTTTCTTGATCTATTCTATATATTCCGTGCTCCAGATACTAGAATAAATATCCGACGAGGTAGAATCATCTTGATAGAGATGACAGGCCCATTTTCTGTATTATCAATAGGATCAATTATAACAAGTCACACACTCATATTCCGGAAATACCGAAACAAATAAATCTCACGGTCGAACTACCGGAATGGTCTAGAAATCCGAGTCTTTCTTAAGTTAAGTAAAGTCATTTTTTTGATTGAAAAACTAGGACTTTCTAGTTCTTATGAACCTAACTCATTGAAATTCCATCCAGTAAAACGGAAGAATTATAAATTTCCAAAATAATAGATAGGAATATCGCAAATAGAGCCATTGCGACCCCCATAAGTGGTGTAGTCCCCCAGCCCGGTGCTACTTTACCATATTCCGAATTCAATGGTTTCAATAAATTCCCTACAGTAGTTCGTCTTGGCCCAGATCTAGAACTACCCTCAACGGTTTGTGTAGCCATAAAATACTATTCATTGGTTGAGATCTGTTGACTTTGTATACCATTCCGTTGTAGTTGTAAATAAACGATCTTATCGTAGATCCATTGTGATCTTGAAATTATCTAAAAATGGAAACAGCAACCCTAGTCGCCATCTCCATATCTGGTTTACTTGTAAGCTTTACTGGGTACGCCTTATATACCGCTTTTGGGCAACCCTCTCAACAACTAAGAGATCCATTCGAAGAACACGGGGACTAGTTGAAGTAATGAGTCTCCCATATTGGGAGGCTCAATTACTTCAATTGAGATAATGAAAAATTATTTCATTTTTTTAGTTTTAGTCGGAACCTTAGGAGGTTCTCGAAAAAAGATAGCGAAAAAAATTATCCCTAAAGTCGAGACTAAAAGGAATGTATAAACCAATGCTTCCATAGATTCGATCGTGGTTTACAATTATAGCTTCCACACCTATTCATTTGGGATCATTTACCATATAAAGAAAAGTAAAGAGTCAAAGAATAAATGGTGATTCAAATCAAGATTTCTCCGGTACCTTATATCAAATCAAAAAAAATAGAGGCGAAAGATACCAGAGCAATGTTGTATCAGACTACTTGTCTCCTTGTAGTTGGATCCCCAATTTTTTGAAATGTTCCAAATTCCACTTGAGCATCCAAATCTGGATCAATACCAGCAAAAACATCTCTGAACAAGGTTCTAGCACCATGCCAAATGTGTCCAAAAAAGAAGAGCAAAGCAAACGTAGCATGCCCAAAAGTGAACCAACCCCTTGGACTGCTACGAAAAACACCATCGGATTTCAAAGTAGCCCGATCTAATTCAAAAATTTCACCTAATTGGGCACGTCTAGCGTATTTTTTTACAGTAGCAGGATCACCATAACTAACTCCATTGAGTTCGCCACCATAGAACTCGACAGTTACACCTACTTGTTCAACACTATACTTTGATTCTGCCCTTCTAAAAGGAACATCGGCTCTCACAATTCCGTCTCCATCTACTAAAACTACCGGAAATGTTTCAAAAAAAGTAGGCATACGACGTACAAAAAGCTCGCGCCCTTCTTTATCTCTAAAGACGGGGTGTCCTAACCATCCAACAGCTATTCCATCCCCGTTGTCCATTGAGCCTGCTCTGAATAATCCCCCTTTTGCCGGATTATTACCAATGTAATCATAAAAAGCTAATTTTTCGGGAATTTTAGACCAAGCTTCCGATAAACTCAGATTTTCGGCTAGTCCGGCGCTAACTCTTCGATATATTTCTTGCTGAAAGTATCCCTGATCCCACTGATAACGAGTGGGACCAAATAATTCGATTGGGGTAGTTGCTGAACCATACCACATAGTTCCAGCAACAACGAAAGCTGCAAAAAAAACAGCAGCGATACTACTAGAAAGTACAGTTTCAATATTTCCCATACGTAATCCTTTGTATAGACGTTGAGGCGGACGGACACTAAGATGGAATAGACCTGCTAA